AGGAGTACATCTTGGATCTGTCAATTATGTTATGGCCGGAGTCCTACTCATGGTGACCTGGTCGAGTTGGGAGAAGCCGTAGGTATTATTGCGGGTCAATCAATTGGGGAACCGGGGACTCAACTAACATTAAGAACTTTTCATACCGGCGGAGTATTCACAGGTGGTACTGCCGAACATGTACGAGCTCCCTCTAATGGAAAAATAAAATTTGATGAGGATTTGGTTCATCCCACACGTACCCGTCATGGGCATCCTGCTTTTCTATGTTTTATAGACTTGTATGTAACTATTGAAAGTCGAGATATTCTACATAATGTGAATATTCCAACAAAAAGTTTGATTTTAGTTCAAAATGATCAATATGTAGAATCAGAACAAGTGATTGCCGAGATTCGTGCCGGAACGTCCACTTTTCATTTTAAAGAGAGGGTTCAAAAACATATTTATTCTGAGTCAGAAGGAGAAATGCACTGGAGTACTGACGGCTATCATGCGCCCGAATATCCATATAGTAATGTTCATCTATTACCAAAAACAAGTCATTTATGGATATTAGCAGGAGGTCTATGCAGATCCAATCTAGTGTCTTTTTCACTCCACAAGGATCAAGATCAAATGAATGCTAATTCTTTTTCTCTCGAAGAAAGATATATCTTTGATCTTTCACTGACTAATGATCAAGTAAGACATAAATTGTTGGATACTTTTGGTAAAAAAGATAGGGAAATTCTTGACTATTCAAAACCTTATCGAATCATATCCAAGGGTTATTGGAATCTCATAGAGCCTTCTACTTCTATTCGTAAAGAGAATTCCTTGGCGAAAAAGCGAAGAAATAGATTCGTGATTCCCTTACAATATGATCAAGAACAAGAAAATAAACTAATACCCTGTTTTGGTATTTCGATTAAAATACCTATAAATGGTATTTTACGTAGAAATAGTATTCTTGCTTATTTTGATGATCCGCAATACAGAAGAAGCAGTTCGGGAATTACTAAATATGGGATTGTCGAAGTAGATTCAATCGTAAAAAAAGAAGATTTGATTGAGTATCGAGGAGTAAAAGAAATTAGTCCGAAATACCAAATGCAAATGAAAGTAGATCGATTTTTTTTCATTCCCGAGGAAGTGCATATCTTACCTGGATCTTCGCCCATAATGGTCCGGAACAATAGTATCGTTGGAGTAGATACACGACTTGCTTTAAATATAAATACAAGAAGTCGAGTAGGTGGATTAGTACGAGTAGAGAGAAAAAAAAAAAGTATGGAACTGAAAATCTTTTCTGGAGATATTCATTTTTCTGGAGAGGTGGATAAAATATCTAGGCACAGTGGCGTTTTGATACCACCAGGAATAGAAAAAAAAAATTCTAAAGGATCAAAAAAATTGAAAAATTGGATCTATGTCCAACGGATTACACCTATTAAAAAAAAGTATTTTGTTTTGGTTCGGCCCGTAGTCACATATGAAATAGCTGATGGGATAAATTTAGCAACACTTTTCTCTCGGGATCTCTTGCAGGAAAAGGATAATATACAACTTCGAATTGTCAATTATATACTTTATGGAAATGGCAAGTCAATTCGAGGAATTTCTCACACAAGTATTCAATTAGTTCGGGCTTGTTTAGTATTGACTTGGGACCAAGAAAAAAAGAGTTCTATAGAAGAAGAGGTTCATGCTTCTTTTGTTGAAATAAGGGCAAATGATCTGCTTCGTGATTTCATCCGAATTGAGTTAGTAAAATCCACTATTTCGTATACCGAAAAAAGGTATGATACGGCAGGTTCAGGATTTATTTCCAATAATGAATTAGATCATACCCATATAAATCCTTTTGATTCCAAGGCGAAGATTCAATTATTTCCCCAACATCAGGGAACTCTTGGTACGTTGTTGAATCGAAATAAGGAATGCCAATCTTTCATAATTTTGTCATCATCCAATTGTTTTCGAATTGGCCCCTTCAATACTTCAAGATATAATAATGCGATAAAAGAATCGGATCCCATGACTCCAATTAGGGATTTGTTGGGTCCTTTAGGTACTATTGTGCCTAAAATAGTCAATTTTTGTTCATCTTACTATTTAAGAACTTATAATCAAGTCTTTTTAAAGAAATATTTTTTACTTGAAAAATTTCAACAGACTTTCCAAGTGCTTCAAGTACTTCCATTTCAATACTTTTTCCTAGATGAAAATAGTAGGATTTATAATCCCGATCCATGCAGTAACATCATTTGGAATTCATTCCATTTGAATTGGTGTTTTCTCCATCACGATTCTTGTGAAGAGGCATGGACAATAATTAGCCTTGGACAATTCTTTTGTGAAAATGTATGTCTATTTAAATATGGATCACGCATAAAAAAATCTGGTCAAATTTTCATTGTTCATGTTGACTCTTTAGTTATAAGATCAGCTAAGCCCTATTTGATAACTCCAGGAGCAACTGTCCATGGCCATTATGGGGAAACCTTTTATGAAGGAGATACATTAATTACATTTATATATGAAAAATCGAGATCTGGTGACATAACGCAAGGTCTTCCAAAAGTGGAACAAATCTTAGAAGTTCGTTCAATTGATTCAATATCGATGAACCTCGAAAGAAGAGTTGAAGGTTGGGACGAACGTATCCGAAGGATTCTTGGGGTCCCCTGGGGATTCTTGATTGGAGCTGAACTCACCATAGCCCAAAGTCGTATCTCTTTGGTTAATAAGATCCAAAAGGTTTATCGATCCCAGGGGGTACAGATCCATAATAGACATATAGAGATTATTGTACGTCAAGTAACATCAAGAGTTTTGGTTTCAGAAGATGGAATGTCTAATGTTTTTTTACCTGGGGAATTTATTGGATTGTTGCGAGCAGAGCGAGCAGGGCGTGTTTTGGACGAAGCGATCTGTTATCGGGCAATCTTATTGGGAATAACGAAGTCATCTCTGAATACTCAAAGTTTCATATCCGAAGCGAGTTTTCAAGAAACTGCTCGAGTTTTAGCAAAAGCTGCTCTACGAGGTCGTATTGATTGGTTGAAAGGCCTGAAAGAGAACGTTGTTCTGGGGGGGATTATACCGGTTGGTACCGGATTCAAAAAATTAGTACATCGTTCAAAGCAAGACAAAAACATTCATTTTAAAATCAAAAGGAAGAATCTATTCGAGTTGGAAATGAGAGATATTTTGTTACACCATAGAGATTTATTTTTTTCTTGTGCCCCAAACACTTTCCATGAGACATCAGACCAATCATTTACGTAATGTAATTTACTAATTCCTAACAAGAGATTCATTCTCTTTACTTTAACTCTCTGGTCCGATTATGGATTTCGTAATCAATGAAATAAAAAATAAAGAATGAAATGGTTTGGGTCGTAGATAAATGGTCAATCCTGGTAGAAGGTTCCGTCGGAACAATTATTTATTTCACAGGGTACTAAATCTCTTTGAAAAAAAAAGAAAAATAGAAAGTGTGGGAAAATGGGAAGACGATATTGGAACATCAATTTGGAAGAAATGATGGAAGCAGGAGTTCATTTTGGTCATGGTACTAATAAATGGAATCCTAGAATGGCTCCTTACATCTCTGCAAAGCGTAAAGGTATTCATATTATAAATCTTACTATAACTGCTCGTTTTTTATCAGAAGCCTGCGATTTAGTTTTTGATGCAGCAAGTAGGGGAAAAAAATTCTTAATCGTTGGCACCAAAAAGAAAGCAGCGGATTTAGTAGCATCAGCAGCAATAAGGGCTCGATGTCATTATGTTAATAAAAAATGGCTTGGTGGTATGTTAACGAATTGGTCTACTACAGAAACAAGACTTCAGAAGTTCAGGGACTTAAGAGCAGAACAAAAGATGGGGAAACTTAATCGTATCCCCAAAGGAGATGCAGCAATGTTGAAGAGAAAGTTATCTACTTTGCAAGCATATCTGGGTGGGATCAAATATATGACGGGATTGCCCGATATTGTAATTATCGTTGATCAGCAAGAAGAATATACGGTTCTTCGAGAATGTGTCATTTTGGGTATTCCGACGATTTGTTTAATCGATACAAATTGTGACCCAGATCTTGCAGATATTTCTATTCCGGCCAACGATGATGCTATAGCTTCAATTCGATTGATTCTTACCAAATTAGTATCTGCAATTTGTGGGGGCCATTCTAGTTATATAAAAAATGGTTGATTATCTTATCATTAATCTTATCATTAAGAAGAAGAAAGAAGAAGATTAGTTTGTTTTTGGTAAACTCTCTTTTCTTTTTACTATTTTGGTTTACATCTTTTGGAATTTGAACTATGTTTTGAACATTGAATAATATTTAAAATAGAAAATGATTGGTATTTTTTTTTGTGATTTCTCGGTATTCGAAATATACGATTCATAACTTAAATTCATGAATGAACGTAGATGAATTGAGAAAGAGATGGTTGAATCAAAATAATTACTTTTTTGAAGTTCAATTTCTGTTAGAGGACAATATGAATGTTATACCATGTTCCATTAAAACACTCAAAGGGTTATACGATATATCAGGTTTAGAAGTAGGTCAACATTTATATTGGCAAATAGGAGGTTTACAAATTCATGCTCAAGTACTTATCACTTCTTGGGTTGTAATTGCTATCTTATTAGGTTCAGTCATCCTAGCTGTTCGGAATCCACAAACCATTCCGACCGACGGTCAGAATTTCTTCGAATATGTCCTTGAATTTATTCAAGACTTGAGCAAAACTCAGATTGGAGAAGAGTATGGTCCTTGGGTTCCTTTTATAGGAACGATGTTTCTATTTATTTTTGTTTCTAACTGGTCAGGTGCTCTTTTACCTTGGAAATTAATAAAGTTACCTCATGGGGAGTTAGCTGCGCCCACGAATGATATAAATACTACTGTTGCTTTAGCTTTACCCACGTCAGTGGCATATTTCTATGCGGGTTTTAGCAAAAAAGGATTGGGATATTTTGGTAAATACATTCAACCAACTCCAATACTTTTACCAATTAATATTCTAGAAGATTTCACAAAACCTTTATCTCTTAGTTTTCGACTTTTCGGGAATATATTGGCTGATGAATTAGTGGTGGTTGTTCTTGTTTCTTTAGTGCCTTCAGTAGTTCCTATACCTGTCATGTTTCTTGGATTATTTACAAGTGGTATTCAAGCTCTTATTTTTGCAACTTTGGCTGCGGCTTATATAGGTGAATCCATGGAGGGTCATCATTGACTAACTTTATAGTCTTTTTTGAAGCTTATTCCAATTCAAGCAATGCGGGGGTTCAATATAATCAATCCACTGGTTGGATAAGAAAATGCAAATAGCTACATGTATGTATATATGAAGAAAGATAGATGATATTGCAGAATTTGGAAGAGAAAGTAAGGGTTGGGGATCCTACTACATATATGTAATGCCTATGAGTATCAATCCTTGTGTATGTTTCGAAGAATGGTTCCAGAATACGATTTAATAGAATAAAAAGTGCAGGTGATTTACGTTATGGAAGAATAAAAGTATATGTTATTTACTAGTTAAATAGTAATTATCCCTATCTCTTTTTTTCTAGCCCATTGCATTTAGATGGATTCCCATATCAGCCCTTTTTCTATTTTGTCTGTGATTGTGAATTTAATGAAAGAGAAAGAATAGACTCTTTTATAAACAAGGAAACGCAATGACTAAAACCGTATGCATATCTATTTAAAGAAGGTAGAAAGTAAAAATGGTATATCGAAGTAGTTCTGACAATTCAGTAATATTATGAATTCCATTTGGAGTTTTTAGCTACTTCGACCCGATAGATTTTAGTGATAAAGATCAAAAAATAGAAAATAAGTGTAGTAAAGTAAATAGTAAAAGTAGAAGTAGAAAAAGAAGTAGATTAAGTAATAATTCAGTGGTTGGTTGTATCATTAACCATTTCTTTTTTTGGTGCGAGGAACTTACCATGAATCCACTTATTTCTGCTGCTTCCGTTATTGCTGCTGGATTGGCTGTAGGGCTTGCTTCTATCGGACCTGGGGTTGGTCAAGGTACTGCTGCGGGCCAAGCTGTAGAAGGTATTGCGAGACAACCAGAAGCAGAGGGTAAAATACGAGGTACTTTATTGCTTAGTCTGGCTTTTATGGAAGCTTTAACAATTTATGGACTGGTCGTGGCATTAGCTCTTTTATTTGCAAATCCTTTTGTTTAATGTTTCATTTTATCGTAGAATAAAAATGGAACCATAACTAAGAAATTTGAGAATTCTAAAATTCCATTAATAAGAAAGAATAAGCAGAGTTATACAAAAAGAACTCTGTTCTTTGTTAGTCCTATCTATAAGGGGAGAGCATATGAAAAATATAACCGATTCTTTTGTTTCCGTGGGGCACTGGTCATCCGCTGGGAGTTTCGAGTTTAATACCGATATTTTAGCAACAAATCCAATAAATCTAAGCGTAGTGCTGGGTGTATTGATTTTTTTTGGAAAGGGAGTGTGTGCGAGTTGTTTATTTCAAGAATAGGTTGGATTTCACCGGCTGCACTTTCTTTCTATTTATGTATTCTTTTTTATAGCAGAACTAGGAACAAAGCGTGCACAATCTCGACGAATTACTTCTGAATTAGATTTCATTCAGAAATCATATGTAAGAACCATAGCATTTCGTGACTAATTGGTAAATGAACTTTGATTCTCTTCTCTATCAACCAATAATGTTGAGGTCTTTTACATGGTTAAAGATAAATTGTTTGAAGTCCAGGCACAGCATAGCATGGTACTCTTTCTACCGCTACGTGAGTACCAAAAAGGGTGAAAAATGATAAAAAGAAAAAAAGGAATAATTGGGAATTTATTCGATGTAGAACACTCATATGGATAAAATTATTTGAACCATTAACTGGAAAGATGGGTATCTTCCCCCCTTTTTTATCCACTGCCGAATCGACGACCTATGTATTGTATTTGTATAAAAAAGAGAATTTTTTGGATGAAAAAAATCGAAATCTCATTCTCATAATAATGAGAATGAAGTATTCAATTTTCTTTCTATTCTAATTCTAATAGAATTATTTTTTCTTTAAAATCTTTTTTTTTTATAAGTTGTAAATAAAGAACAAATAAAGAAACAACTTTGCTGACAATTTTTTATTTTTTGTCTGGTCTGAAGAGTCCTCCTAAGATTCTGATGTTATCGATATCTTTGAATACGAACAGAAAATAGAGGATAGGCTCATTCCATTCAAAGATATGGGAATGCCCATCAATCAAAGAAAAGATAAAAGAAACAATTGAGCGTGAGAGCCAAATGAATCGAAAGATTCATGTTTGGTTCGGGAAGAGATATGATAGTTGTGAAATGAATGGAAAGATAATCTACTTTCATTAAATGATTTATTAGATAAGCGAAAACAAAGGATCTTGAGTACTATTCGAAATTCAGAAGAATTACGTAGAGGAGCCATTGAACAGCTCGAAAGAGCTCGGGTTAGATTACGGAAA